GGGTCTAAGGTATCTCTGGCGAGAAATCAAGAATTCGATTTCTTGCCTATTCTTGTTCCTAAACCAGCCTGCTCTGGCAGATTTAGGAAGATCCGTTTCGAAAATCAGAAGCTCCTCTGGCATCTTTTCATCTGCAAAGGATTCTCGATGTGAAAATACAGAGACAAAGAACCTATCTGCCAATTCAAAAAAGAGCGGATCCCCAGGGTCCCAAAGGAATCCGCCTGGTTGAAAAAAGCCTTCTTCTTCGGAAATGGAAAATCTATTTCGTATCGGGTCCTCCAGGAGTCTACCCTGCCTCATATCCGCAACTTCTCCTAATTCTGCTCCTTCCTCTTCTTCGGCGGCTCTCTTCAATTTCTCTTCCAGCTCCTTGTACTCTTTATACAAAGCCTCCCGCTGTTGAAATAAAAACTTTTCATCCGAAGTCACTCCCTTTTTAAGCAAAAGACGATTGTCTTTTGGGTAAAGCACATCCTCTCGCTCTTCAAGCCAAAGCCTTGTCTCTTCAAGGTCCTCCGCTAACTGAGGAATTAAAGGCTTTGTGCTGTTAAACCGATCCTTTATTCTTTTTCTTTCTATCTTTATCTGTTATATATATACTATCAAAAACCTCATCATCATCCTCTGAAGGTGAAAGATCAAGATGATCCTCCTCATAATCAAGCGCACACCTTGGATCATCACGATAATTATACGGCTTCGGCTTGTTCTCGCCATGGGGCAATTCATCGGGCCTTTCCAAATTAAATAGCAAAGTTCCAAGGGCGCCATATTTTAGGAGCCCAAACTATGTGATCGAATAAATCCTCCACTTGGTAGATCCGTTCGAGGTCTTCGTCTTCGTCCCCAAGTACAAACCGCGGTTCGTATTTTGCTTCTTTTCCTTCAGAGGCATCGGTAAATCTCAGATCAAAGAAAGAAGTCAATCCATTTCGCATCATATCGAAGGGACTCCTTGGTTCGGGCCGAAAGAGCAATGTCACTGGATCATCATCAAACTCACTGCAATCTTTTTCTGGCTGTAAGGATCCCACCAGAGCGCTTTCTACTTCTAATAGGCCATGAACTAGATCAGAATCATTCTCAAGAAGTTCAGAAGAAGTGATCTTATTGTTTTCATCGGGTAGAGACCAAAGTTCGTGAGCAACCGATCCGGCAGAATAACTCAAAAGATAAAGAAGTATTGTTAATCTCTTCATGCTCGTTCCAAGTTCGAACTTTTTTGTCCATAACTTCAGACCAATCACTCGAATATTGATTAATACCTATACGTAATCGATCGAACACTACTTGAAAAAGAGGGCTCTTCTGCTCAGAAATGAAATGTTCCAAATGTTCCTGGAAATTCTTGCTCCCATTAGACCATTTGTATCTATATGCATTAGGATCCCAATTCATGGATTTCTCGGTTCGAGAAAGAAAAATAAGAGGATCAAACCATTTCCTCCGACTCTGTTTCAAATTCGATAAATGTTGGTTGATCGTATATTTCATTATAGTTCTATGATTCAGAGTATCATTCTCATTCCCGCAGGAGATCCGGGCCCATTTTTTTCTGATCCTTCGATAAAAAGATTCATTCTCTTCAGAAAAAATAGAAAAAATAGGAGGTAGAACCAATAAAGATTTCTTTTTCGATTCATCCCTGGAGTTGAATACCTCATTCAAGAATGGTTTTTTATCCAATCCGTAGGAATCAATAAAAAAGGCAAATCCCTTATGATACACCAGATCCGGCTCGGTTATTGATAGAGTGAATAGATCTGCCATTTCTTGAAATCTCTCTTCTGATTCAAAATCGTGGTGTAACGTATATCCCCCCCCGTTCCGATCTGATGAAATAGGATGAATTGAGACGGTATTTTGTAAATATGTAATTGTCTTGAATAGATTAACTATTTCTTTATTTTCCGATCGCCTGGAAGGGACAAAAGAAAAATCTTGTTCTTTCTTCAACAATTTCTGATCTCTAGTGGATCTCTCAGTACGATTCGAACCCAGATGAAGTTCTGACCATCTGTCAGAGAAAAAAGAACGAATGGATCTTGTAGGATTCCCAAGAAATTCTTCGATTTCTTCCGGAAGCAGATGAAGAATCATCTCCTTCTCACCTTCCGTTTGAAGAAAGGAAGGATCCCAAAGAATCGATCTTTCTTTTAGTTGTGGAATCTCTCTTTGATTGATCAATGTGTGATATTCCGAATCCTCATTACTAATGGAATCGAAATGATCTCTGGATTGATTAAAAGATCCCTTCAATTGGCTAGAATCCCTTCCTTGAACGAAACTAGATCTTGTGGAATCATATTGAAGATTTCGCGATATATTTCGTGCCTTGCTAAAAACCCGATCCTTGTTTACCAACCACACATTGTCTAACCAAATCCAATTCTCTCTCGATATGTTCCTCAAAAAATCCGATTCGTGCGGAAAATTCCCCCAACTAACGAAGAGATCTTGTCGGAATTGCCACATATGAAATTGAGCACAATTTTGCAAAGAAATAGCCCACTTCTTTCTCGAGAAGAGATGAGAAACGTGCTCAATATCATTTGATTGAATAGTTGACCCAGCTCCTTGTTGTTTGAAGAAACCCTCCACTTCAATTGGCATTTTTTCACGAAAAGCAAACATGAGATAACAAATCCAGTCTTTCACTAAGGTTTCGAATAGCTGTCCCGAATTCAAGTTGATTATGTTTCGCCCCTTCCTCGGAGAAAGACGATCAAAAAATTCCCAATCATGGTCCTTGCGGATCGGATCATCCATATAATATACAAAAAGAAATTCCAGATATTTGATATCTTTCTCTTTGAATGAGATCTCAATTCCAGCGACGGTTTCATTAGATATCTTACAACTAGAATCCCTCTTTTTTCCGATCCAGTTCCTCCACCACCGCGAACCCCAGTTAGATTCAGACATGATACCCTTTTTAGTTATTGGGAGAACCCAAGTACTCTCTTTCGGATCCAGGAAACTGCTCTCCGAGATCTTTTTTCCTTTTGGAAGATAAAGGAGTGAAACAATCAACCTATTGATATTGGAAGACACAAAGGATTCTTCCAATGTATCATTTATGGGTCCAATGGAATTCATAGGTATAGGAAGAAGCCCTGTCAAATAGAGATTTTTTCTTTCGACCATCTTTCGATTGTTGATACGGTATAGAAGGACCACTACTACAAATAGTACTACACCCTTGAATAGTACTACACCCTTGAATAGTACTACACCCTTGGTCGTGAAATCCTGTGAATTGCGTGAAAGTAGGATACTCCAAATTCGGGAGTCCAAGAGTTTTACAAAACGTTCTTGATCGAAAAAAATTTTAATGAAAGATCCCACTGAATTGAATTTGGTCCATGAATCTATTAAATAGTGAGAATTCTTGATCTCCCTCAATATCTCTTTCAATTCGAAAATCCAGACTCGAAATAAGTTGTCTCTATCTTCTCGAAATAAGTTGTCTCTATCTTTAAATGACTTTTCTCCCCCTTTCAATTTAAATTGAAATAAGTTCTATCTCTCGTTCATATAATATGTAGCTCCTATAAATTCGAATTCCTAAAAATTTGATTCATTCAAACTGAACTAAAAATCAAGATTGCATTTCAATTTCGACTTTGTTTATCTACGATATATGAGGATCCCCGCTAAGCATCCATGGCTGAATGGTTAAAGCACCCAACTCATAATTGGCGAATTCGTAGGTTCAATTCCTACTGGATGCACACCAATGGGACCCTCCAATAAGTCTATTGGAATTGGCTCTGTATCAATGGAATCTCATCATCCATACATAACGAATTGGTGTGGTATATTCATATCATAACATATGAACAGTAAGAACTAGCATTCTTATTGAGACTCGAACTCATAGGGAAGAAAATCGATTTATGGATGGAATCCAATATGCAGTATTTACAGACAAAAGTATTCGGTTATTGGGGAAAAATCAATATACTTTTAATGTCGAATCAGGATCAACTAGGACAGAAATAAAGCATTGGGTCGAACTCTTCTTTGGTGTCAAGGTAATGGCTATGAATAGCCATCGACTCCCGGGAAAGGGTAGAAGAATGAGACCTATTATGGGACATACAATGCATTACAGGCGTATGATCATTACGCTTCAACCGGGTTATTCTATTCCACCTCTTAGTAAAGAAAAGAACTTAAATCAAAATACTTAATAGCATGACGAGACATTTATACAAAACTTCTACCCCGAGCACACGCAATGGAGCCGTAGACAGTCAAGTGAAATCCAATACGCGAAATACACGAAAGAATTTGATCTATGGACAGCATCGTTGTGGTAAAGGCCGTAATGCCAGAGGAATCATTACCGCAAGGCATAGAGGGGGAGGTCATAAGCGTCTATACCGTCAAATCGATTTTCGACGGAATGAAAAAGACATATATGGTAGAATCGTAACCATAGAATACGACCCTAATCGAAATGCATACATTTGTCTCATACACTATGGGGATGGTGAGAAGAGATATATTTTACATCCCAGAGGGACTCTAATTGGAGATACCATTATTTCTGGTACAGAAGTTCCTATAAAAATGGGAAATGCCCTACCTTTGAGTGCGGTTTGAACTATGGATTTACGTAATTGGAAGTAACCAATTAGGTTTACGACGAAACCTAGAAATCGATCACTGATCCAAATTGAGTACCTCTACAGGATAGACCTCAACAGAAAACTGAAGAGTAACGGCAGCAAGTGATTGAGTTCAGTAGTTCCTCATATCAAATATTAAATTATTGACTCTAGAGATATAGTAATATGGAGAAAACCAAATTGTTTCAAGCACCGACAGAACCAGAAGCGCCCCTTGTTTCAAAGAGAGGAGGACGGGGTATTCACATTTCATTTGATGGTCAGAGGCGAATTGAAAACTAAGCAGTGGGAATTCTAAAGATTCCCCGGGGGAAAAATAGAGATGTCTCCTACGTTACCCCCAATATGTGGAAGTATCGACGTAATTTCATAGAGTCATTCGGTCTGAATGCTACATGAAGAACATAAGCCAGATGAAGGAACGGGAAGACCTAGGATGTAGAAGAGCATAACATGAGTGATTCGGCAGATTTGGATTCCTATATATCCACTCATGTAGTACTTTACTTCATTTTACGATATAGAAGATCCACCTGTATAGATATCATCATCTACACCCAGAAAGCCGTATGCTTTGGAAGAAGCTTGTACAGTTTGGGAAGAGGTTTTGATTGATCAAAAAGAAGAATCTACTTCAACCGATATGCCCTTAGGCACGGCCATACATAACATAGAAATCACACTTGGAAAGGGTGGACAATTAGCTAGAGCTGCGGGTACTGTAGCGAAACTGATTGCAAAAGAGGGGAAATCGGCCACATTAAAACTACCTTCTGGGGAGGTTCGTTTAATATCCAAAAACTGCTCAGCAACAGTCGGACAAGTAGGGAATGCCGGGGTGAAACAAAAAAGTTTGGGTAGAGCCGGATCAAAATGTTGGCTAGGTAAACGTCCTGTAGTAAGAGGAGTAGTTATGAACCCTGTAGACCATCCCCATGGGGGTGGTGAGGGGAGGGCCCCGATTGGTAGAAAAAAACCCGCAACCCCTTGGGGTTATCCGGCACTTGGAAGAAGAAGTAGAAAAAGGAAGAAATATAGTGATAATTTGATTCTTCGTCGCCGTAGTAAATAGGAGAGAAAATCGAATTTGTTTCTTCTAAAAAAAAAATAAATAAAAATAAAATAGGAGAAATTCACTGTGACACGTTCGCTAAAAAAAAATCCTTTTGTAGCAAATCATTTATTAAGAAAAATAAAGAAACTTAACACAAAGGCGGAAAAACAAATAATAGTAACGTGGTCCCGGGCATCCACCATCATACCTACAATGATTGGCCATACTATCGCTATCCATAATGGAAAAGAAAAAATACCTATTTATATAACAGATTATATGGTGGGTCATAAATTGGGAGAATTTTCACCTACTCTTTCTTTCAAGGGGCATCCAAAAAATGATAATAAATCTCGTCGCAAAAAATGATAATAAATCTCGTCGTTAGTTTGATTATTTTGAAACTTTTAAAAGTTAAAATAAAAGTTAAAAGGAATTGGAAAAGTAATCGTTTTTTTACTAAATAGTTTTTTGACTTTTTTTATAGATATAGATTCTTTTTTGAAATTAAAATGAATAGTAGAACAAAAAAGAAGAAGAAAGAGAATATGGATGCTTGTTTATTAACAAGAGGACGAGGTTCTACAATAAAAAGACTAACTTGTCATATAAATATTGTATTGAAAGATATATCCTTATATTTATATGAAGAATATAAGATATGCTTAAAACTTCGAATAAGTAAAAAAAAGTCCACAAATATGACATTTCATGATATATATTATAGTAATAGGGGATTATGGCACAAAAAATAAATCCACTCGGTTTTCGACTTGGTACAACTCAAAATCATCATTCTCTTTGGTTTGCACAACCAAAAAATTATTCTAAGGGTCTTCAAGAAGATAAGAAAATAAGAAACTCTATCCAAAATTATGTACAAAAGAATATCAAAATTCCTTCTGGTGTTGTAGGGATTTCACGTATAGAGATTCAAAAACGAATTGATGTGATTCAGGTTAGAATATATCTGGGATTCCAAAAATTATTAATAGAAAGGAACCCTAAAAAAATCAAAGAATTCCAGATGAATGTAATGGAAGAATTGAAGAAGATGAATGTAATCGAAGAATTACAGATGATTGTACAAAAAGAACTTAATCCTATAAATCAAAAACTGAACATTAATCTTACAAGAATTCCAAAGCCTTACAAGGATCCTAATATTCTTGCAGAATTTATAGCCGAACAATTAAAAAATCGAGTTTCATTTCGCAAAGCAATAAAAAAGGCTATTGAATTAGCCAAGCGCGCCGATACAAAAGGAATTCAAGTACAAATTGCAGGGCGCCTTGGCGGAAAAGACATGGCACGCCTCGAATGGATTAGAGAGGGTAGGGTTCCTTTACAAACCCTTCGAGCTAAAATTGATTATTGCTCCTATACGGTTCGAACTATTTATGGGGCATTAGGCCTAAAAATTTGGATATTTTAGACGCAGAATAGTCAACCTTTACTTGACTTAATCTTTCCATTATACCCTTTCTTTGATATCTTTGATAGAACAAAAAATGATAAATTCTTTCATTCTTTTTCTGACCAATCAAAAAAAGAAAAATTTGAAAATTCTATAAGGTTAAATAAAATAAAAAATTCGATTGATTATTTAATGTACTTGCTATGCTTAGTGTGTGACCCGTTGGTTTTTAAAGGTAAAGGTCAATCTTAAAAAAATAGACTGATCAATACTATGAATGAATAAATATAGAATTAATAACCAACTCATCGCTTCACATTATCTGGATCTGGATTCAAAAAAGTAGTCAAGATATGATATATTGGCCTTTGTATTGTAGGAGTTGCAATCTTTTTTACATTACATAAATAAAAAAAGCAATTTGATTATGAATTGTAAAGCAAAATCAAAAATTATACAGATAAATGATAGGGTGAGAGAAAGAAAAAAAAAATTAATGATATATGATTCCAATATGTAAGGTCTACGGGTCATCTCGTAAAAGCTAATGTAATAAAGCACCAATAGCTATTTATTGATAGTCAAAATCCTACTCATAAAACAAAAAATTAAGAGCCTCGAGCCAATAAAGACTGATAAAATTGGCTCAAGAAAAAATTGGATTGGAGGCTTCATTATAGAATTAAGACCTAACCATTAACCGAGATGCGATGGGAACGACGGAACCTGTAAAGACATAAGATTCTATTGAAAATAAATTCTATTGAAAATAAATCTTAATAATTTTTTAACGGGCAGGATGGCGAAACGAACCAAGAAACAATCCATTTTTTTTTAATTTTGAGAGGAGAGGTTTGGGGATAACCTTAGAAATAAAGTAAAAACGGAAAGAGTCAATATTCGCCCGCGAAGGTTTTTTTATGTTATTGGATTTCTAAATTTTAAGTGATCTGATATCATCATAATAAATATAGATATAGATTCATTATCATTAGAAGATTATAAGAAAAAAAGTCCATTATACATAAATTATATAAAATAATTATCTAAAAATTAGAATTTAAAATTATCTATCAATCTAGAATTAACATTGAATACGTAGTTCTATATAAAAAAATAGATACAAATTTCGAATAAATAGATTAGATGAAATCTCAAAGAATCTAATGATTCAGTCTATTACTCATCAACTATATGTATATTTTTATAATTATTTCATTCGCAAGGAGCTGGATGAGAAGAAACTCTCATGTCCAGTTCTGTAATAGAGATGGAATTGTGAACCAATGATCAACTATAACCCTAAAAGAACCAGATTCCGTAAACACCATAGAGGGAGAATGAAAGGAATGTCTTATCGAGGTAATCGTATTTGTTTCGGTAGATATGCTCTTCAGGCACTTGAACCCGCTTGGATTACGTCTAGACAAATAGAAGCAGGCCGTCGGGCAATGACACGAAATATACGCCGCGGTGGAAAAATATGGGTACGTATATTTCCCGATAAACCAGTTACGATAAGATCCGCAGAAACACGTATGGGTTCGGGGAAAGGAGATCCCGAATATTGGGTAGCTGTCGTTAAACCAGGTAAAATACTTTATGAAATGGGCGGAGTAGCAGAAAATATGGCCAGAAAGGCTATCTCAATAGCAGCATCCAAAATGCCTATACGAACTCAATTCATTATTCTAAAATAGGAATATAGAACCAAAGAAAAAAGGGACTTTGGAATGAAAAAAAATTGTAAGTTTCTTTTTTTATTTTTGGACAAACAATATTTCTTTTTTTTTTCTTTTGCATTAAAATAACAAATGATATGATCCAATCTCAGACCTATTTGAATGTAGCAGATAACAGCGGAGCCCGAAAATTGATGTGTATTCGAATCCTGGGGGCTGGTAATCGGGGATACGGTCATATTGGCAACGTTATTATTGCTGTGATCAAGGAAGTAGCACCCAATTCCACTCTAGAAAAATCCGAAGTGATCAGAGCTGTAATTGTACGTACTCGGAAACAACTCAAACGCGACTGCGGCATTATCATACGATATGATGATAATGCTGCAGTTGTTATTGATCAAAAAGGAAATCCAAAGGGAAGTCGAATTTTTGGCCCGATTGCCGAGGAATTGAGGCAGGTCAATTTCACAAAAATAGTTTCATTAGCACCTGAAGTATTATAAGATAAAGCGTTAGAAAAGCATTGTAAGATGAGATAGAAAACATTATATAGTTAGACAGACTATTTGATTATAGTATTTGAATTCAACCGATTAATCAAATTAATTAGTAGATTATGTTTAACGTATATACCTTAATAATCAAATTCATGAATATGAATTAAAAAAAAACAAAAGCAAAAAGACAATGTTAATTATATCAAAACTCAAAATGTTAGTTTATAATGAGTCAAGACACAATTGCTAATATAATAACCTCTATACGAAATGCTGACATGGGCGGAAAAGGAATCGTTCGAATAGTATCTACTAATATCACTGAAAACTTTGTGAAAATCCTTTTACGAGAAGGTTTTATTGAAAATGTGAGGAAACATCAGGAAGGCAACAAAAATTTCTTGGTTTTAACCTTACGACATAGACGACATAGAAAAACTAAAAAAAAACAATATAGAACTAGTCTAAAATTAAAACAGATTAGTAGACCCGGTTTACGAATCTATTCTAAGTATCAACAAATTCCTAGAATTTTAGACGGGATGGGAATTGTAATTCTTTCGACTTCTCGGGGTATAATGACAGATCGAGAGGCTCGACTAAAAAGAATCGGCGGAGAAATCTTGTGTCACATATGGTAATCCTTCTGATATCCAAATCATATCTATTTTGATTTTGTTTTGTAAAAAAAAAAAGAACAAGTCCGAGATTTGAATAGCATTGCTGCTACATTAAATTTACGGATACTTCAAGATAGTTTTATATAGAATATCCTTATTTTTTATTCTATATTATAGAATCGAAGGATATAGAATATAAAAAAGAAAAAGAAATTCACAAAGGTTTACTTACTGAATTGAATCACTTTCCAAGGGTATGTTACGGGTTCCTTTAGATAATGAAAATCCTGTTTTAGGTTCTCTTTCAAGAAAGACCTAACAAAGTTTGGTTTTATACCACCAGGAAATAGAGTCAATAAGCCTCATTATAATTATGATTCGACCGGAGAGGAGAGCGTCTAATTTAGAGACTCCAGAACAACAATTCGAAAGATTAGGTAATTTATTAACTTCAATATTTCTTTTTTTTATAGGGATACAATTCAATCAAGATTGAAAAAAAAACTCTTTTTCTTCAAAAAAAAAGTCTGTATATTCAAAATTAAGGAACGCAAAATATGAAAATAAGGCCCTCCGCTCGTAAAATTTGCGGAAAATGTCGACTAATACGTAGAAAGGGACGAATTAGAGTAATTTGCTCTAACCCGAGACATAAACAAAGACAAGGATAATTTGTCAAAATAAAGAAAAGGACTATCTAAAGGATCTGATAGATAAATACAAATAAAAAAAAAAAAAGGATCTATTTTGACACGAAATGGATATATCCATAGGTCTCGGACTTTTTTTTGAGATAATAAAATATGGTAAAATTTGTAACAAGACTTGCTTGGCGCAGGAAAAGACGTCCTCGTAAAAATACACCTAAAATACCAAAGGGAGTTATTCATATCCAAGCAAGTTTTAACAATACTATTGTAACCGTTACAGATGTGCGGGGTCGGGTGATCTATTGGTCCTCTGCGGGCACTTGTCGATTCAAGGGCCCAAGAAAGGCGACACCTTTTGCCGCTCAAACCATAGCGAAAGATGCTATTCGGATAGCAATGGATCAAGGTATGCAACGAGCGAAAGTCCTGATAAAGGGTCCGGGTCGCGGAAGAGATGCGGCATTAAGAGCTATTTGTCGAAGTGGTATAATATTAAATTTCATCCGGGATGTAACCCCTATGCCCCATAATGGCTGCAGGCCTCCTAAAAAAAGACGCAAATAAACATTGAAGAGATTTCAAGAGAAATAAAAAATTCAAGGATTTTATAACAAAAAGAAGAATCTTATTATGGTTCGAGAGAAAGTCAGAATATCTACTCGAACACTACAGTGGAAGTGTGTTGAATCGAGAGTTGACAGTAAACGTCTTTATTATGGACGTTTTATTCTGTCTCCACTTATGAAAGGTCAAGCCGACACAATAGGCATTGCGATGCGAAGAGCCTTGCTTGGAGAAATAGAAGGAACATGTATCACACGTGCAAAATCTGAGAAAATACCACACGAATTTTCTACTATAGGGGGTATTCAAGAATCAGTACATGAAATATTAATGAATTTGAAAGAAATTGTATTGAGAAGCAATTTATATGGAACTCGTGACGCGTCTATTTGTGTCCAAGGTCCTGGATATGTAACTGCTCAAGACATCATCTTACCGCCTTCTGTGGAAATCCTTGATAATACACAACATATCGCTAGCCTAAGGGAACCAATTGATTTGTGTATTGAATTACAAATTGAGAGGAATCGTGGCTTTTGTATAAAACCGACACAAAATCTTCAAGACGGAAGTTATTCCATAGATGCTGTATGCATGCCTGTTCGAAATGTGAATCATAGTGTTTATTCTTATGGAAATGGAAATGAAAAGCAAGAGATACTTTTTCTCGAAATATGGACAAATGGAAGTTTAACTCCTAAAGAAGCACTTCATGAAGCCTCCCGAAATTTAATTGATTTATTTCTTCCCTTTCTACATGTAGAAGAAGAAAACTTACATTTCGAAAAAAATCAACACAAAATTACTTTACCCCTTTTTACTTTTCATGATAAATTGGTTAAACTAAGGAAAAATAAAAAAGAAATACCATTAAAATCGATTTTTATTGACCAATTAGAATTGACTCCTAAGATCTATAATTGTCTCAAAAGGTCCAATATCCATACATTATCGGACCTTTTGAAGAACAGTCAAGAAGACCTTATGAAAATTGAACATTTTCGCATGGAAGATGTAAAACATATATTAAGCATTCTAGAAATGGAAAAGCATTTCGCAATTGATTTACTAAAAAATCAATTTTAAAGCCGCTGGATTTATATTCATTTTCATCCCTTTTTTTTTTCGATTTTTTTTCCTAAAGATATATCTATTGAATAGGTGTTATCTAGGGAGAATTCACCTTGAAGTGACTATTCCCTAGATACACACATCGTGCTATTTTATTTTCAAATTGAATCAATTTAAAAAAGACCTAAAGTTAGGGATTTATCAATAGGTAATGTTGCTCCAATACCTAACCAAAGGGCCGCTACGGTACCAATCAAAAAGACAGTTGTCGCCACTGGACGACGAAATGGATTTTGGAATTT